AAAATCGTGCTTTTTTAGCGAATAAGTATAAGTACCTTGTGTCGGAATTGAAAAGTTCTATGTCTCGAAGTCGAATTTTTAGTATGATCTTTTTTATCACCAGTGTCTACTATTTAGGCAGAGTACCGTCGCCTATTTTAACTAAGAAACTGAAAGATATCCCCCAAAAAAAAAAGGGGGGGGAAGAAGCTGATATAGAAGAAGCTGATATAGAAGAAGAAACAACTTTCGGGACTAAACAGGAAGAAGAGGAATTCAAAGAAAAACTTAAAAATAAAAAGAAAGACCCCTTCTGGTTTGAAAAACCTCTTGTGACTCTTCTTTTTGACTATAAACGATGGAATCGTCCATTGCGATATAGGAATATGAAAGAGGAAGATGAAAAACGTAAAAAGAAAGAGGAAGATGAAAAACGTAAAAAGAAAGAGGAAGATGAAAAACGTAAAAAGAAAGAGAATAAAATTTTGAGAATTCTTATTTTGAGAGCTCGTCTGGACGAGGAACTTGAAAGACGTAAAAAGGCAGAGAAAAAAATGCAAGAGAAAACATTTTTTAGAACTATTATAGAACAACCCCCGGATTATGACTTCGGGGCATCCACGTACAATCCACAAAATAAAACTAAATTAATAATGTCGCGTATGCGCGAAATTACTCTGCGGTGGATTAACCATAGTGATTATGAGTGGTGGATTGACCATTGTGATTCTGAAGAGAACAAGAAATAAAGGGAAGTTCCAATTTTGTTAACTAAAAAAAAAGGGGGGAGGTTGAAGATCGACTGCAGTTACTAATTCATGATCTGGCATGTACAGAGTGAAAACTTCAAATTTTTTTATTTACTATATATTATATATAGTAAATAAAAAAAAATTGATACATAAAATAAATACAAGAAGAGATAAAAAGAAATTCGTCCGCGCCCTATATATTTTATCCCCTCTCCTACAAAGAAACTTGTAACACCAATTCCATTAGTAATTCCATCAATTACTTGTCGATCAAAAAAGGAAATTAGTTCAGCTAACCCTCTTATACCCCTAGTTAAGGTTGTTGAATAAAAACTGTCAATGTAACCACGATTATATGACCAATTATATATCACATTTATTATTTGTTCCCAGAAACTTCTCTTAGGACCTATTTTTAGAAATGAATTAATTAAGTCTAAATTTTGAAAAGTTGAAAAAACAGGCTTATATAAGAGAGACGCTATAAATATTCCGAAAGACGCGATAGTTACCGAAAAAATAATATTTGTAAAAAAATCATACCAATCCACAGAATTACTCGAGTTTGAATGTAAAAGATTTATCGACGGAGTTAACCATTTGGATAATACATCAAAATATATGCCCCCTTGATCAGGAGCAAAAGGAATTCCTATAAATCCGATGAATAAAGTAAATAATACCAATACAAGAAGTGGCAATAGCATAGTATTATCTGATTCATGGGGGTACTGGGAAAGCTTTTTATTGGAAAAATGAGTAATAGTAATAAGGGATCGCATTTTATTTCTTACATTACCATCAATTGCATACGTTTTTTTTGAAAAAAGCAAAGCACTTTCCTTATTATTGATTGATGATAAAACAAAATTTTGTTTTATCGCTTTCGACCCTTCTTTGCCCCATATAGAGATTGAATAGCCCAAGCTATTTTGTTTGCCACTGAAATTTTGCAAATGGACATTTAAATGCCCTTCAAAAGTAAGTAAATATATTCGAAACATATAAAATGCAGTTAATCCTGCTGTGAAACAAGCTATTATTGCGAAAATGGGTGAATACAACCAACTATCATTAAGAATAATGTCTTTGGACCAAAAACAAGCAAGAGGTGGAATACCGCAAATGGAAAGTGTACCTAATAAAAAGGTAGTTTTTGTAATTGGCACATATTTTGTTAAGCCTCCCATAAGAGCCATATTCTGACTTTTATCTGGCGAATATCCAATAATGGTTTCCATTGAGTGAATAATAGATCCGGATCCTAAAAATAATAATGCTTTCGAATAGGCATGCGTAATTAAATGAAATAAAGCAGCTCGATAAGATCCCATACCTAAAGCTAACATAGTATAACCCAATTGAGACATTGTAGAATAGGCTAAACTTTTCTTAATATCTTTTTGAGCAAGAGCCAAAGTGGCTCCGAATAGTATTGTTATTATACCTACCAAAGAAATCAAATTCATTACGTAAGGTAGAGTGGTAAAAAGAGGAAGAAATCGAGCTACAAGAAAAATTCCCGCTGCTACCATAGTAGCAGCGTGGATAAGAGCTGAAATAGGAGTAGGCCCTTCCATAGCATCGGGTAACCATACATGAAGGGGGAATTGTGCCGATTTCGCAACTGCACCGACGAATAATAGGGAGGCACACAAAGTCAGAAATTCGGAATTGACTCCATCATTAGCAATTAAGTTATTGGTTATTTCGAACAAATCCCGAAATTCGAAACTACCCGTTATAAAATAAAAACCTAGGATTCCTAATAATAAACCAAAATCCCCTACACGATTAGTTACAAAGGCTTTTTGGCAAGCATTTGCCGCAATTGGTCGTGTGAACCAAAACCCTATTAATAAATAGGAACACATTCCAACCAATTCCCAAAAAATATAAATTTGTATCAAATTGGAACTAGTAACTAATCCCAACATGGAAGCATTGGAAAAACTCAAATAAGCAAAAAATCTCAAATAGCCTTGATCATGAGACATATAATTGTCACTATAAATAAGAACCATTATTCCAACAGTAGTAATTAATATTAACATAATGGACGTAAGTGGATCGATCAAGTAACCAAATTCTAAAGAAAAATCATTATGGATAGTCCAGGACCATACGTATTGATATATAAAACTGCCATTCATTTGTTGAATAGACAGATCGGCTGAAAAAATCATAATGATACTTAGTAATAAAATACTAGGAAAGGCCCATATACGACGAAGACTTTTTGCTGCTGTAGGGACAACGAGAAGTCCGATTCCTATTGCTATAGGAACTGGAAGTGGAACCCAAGGTATGATCCATGCATATTGAGATGTATATGCCATAAGAAATTTTTTTTTTTTTTTTTTTTTATTGTTTCCAATTCACCAGTTTTTATCTCTTTCGGAAAGAGAAAGTAATAAAAAAAATCAAGATATCAAAGAGTTCAAATATAATTTGAAATTGTAATCATTATGATTTTTTATTCTTTCAAAAGATAAATATTTCAACTATTCAAATCAAGAAGTTACTATTGGTCAAATGATAAGATTATGATTACGAAAATTTATATCTCTAAAAATATCTATAGAATAGGGAAAAATAATTATATCAAAAAGTAAAATGAAAGTATTTGATTCTAGTATGAATCATAATATCCGCCAAGAACTTAACCAGATAAACAGAAAAAACTTTATTATTTTAATAAAATTATCCGGAATCATTAACTAATTCGTTGTGGAACTCATTGAGTTGCTTACGCTCCTTCCAACCAATCAAATAAATTTTGTTTATGGGAACTCTAGGAGATCTGTCATTTTGTTATCCTTGACCTCAGTTCTAATATAACTGAAATAAGAAAGTACGAAAAATGTTCTTTATTTTCAAGTCAGGTATCTCTTAACCAATTAACTACTAACTCATTCTAATTTTATAATTTTTTTTAGGTATACTTTCTTAATCAATTAGAATTACTAGAAATCAATTTTAAATTACAATAGATTTTGTAAAAAGTAGGTAAGGGTTCTGAAACTTTTCGATTAATTTTTTAAAATTAAATGTAACACGACGAGAATATCCGGAGATTCAAAATTAAAACCTTTTTGATTCTTTTATTATTAAAAAAAGCAATTCAATTTTTATAGCAGTAGAACCCGCTGAAACAGATCCGAATAAAGAGCCATAATATAAATATAATTTATATTTCGAATTTTGAACAATAGATGTCTTTCACATTTAACTATAATAAAGAGTAACCTCTTCATTTTTGAATGGCAGTTCCAAAGAAACGCACTTCTCTGTCAAAAAAGCGTATTCGTAAAAACATTTGGAAAAAAAAAGCGTATTGGGCGGCGGTAAAAGCATTTTCATTAGCAAAATCTATTTCTACCGGGAAGTCAAAAAGTTTTTTTTGCGCGACAAACAAGTAATAAAGTTTTAGAATAATCTAAATTGATATGAGTCGATGAATTGGCTAATTGAATTTAACAATTTAGTAAGAGGAATCTTACTCATTAACTAATATTCTTATTTTGAACTGATCAATAGAAAATTTTATTTGATTTTGTGATTGTGATATGTAGAATAAAAATTTTTAAGTCCAAGATACGGGGGTTTTATCTCTATGTAGGTTTTTGCAGGATGGGGATTATAATCTTCCCCATCGATTTTCAAAAAAAAAATTTTTGAGTTCTCCACTTGGATTGAGAACAGACCTTTCTAGTTCCAATTGTTACATTCCAGAAGAGCTTAACTTAAACTGCACGAAAAACCATGACATTGTTAAAACAAAACTATCACCATTCCATAACTAAAGATTCTTCAACGTTCAAATCTAAATTATTTTTTACTTTTTCAAGAATATTGTATTGAATTGGCTCTTTCAATCTCGACGATTGAATGTGGATGAGCTATTATAATTTCGATCACGCCGCTATGGTGAAATCGGTAGACACGCTGCTCTTAGGAAGCAGTGCTAGAGCATCTCGGTTCGAGTCCGAGTGGCGGCATCTTCGAAAAGAAATAGAATAAATCCTATAATGAATTCAATTCCAAATTTACATTCTATCGTTGAAAGACCTTTTTTTGGTTAGGATTTCTTTTTATGATATTTTTGACTTTAGAACATATATTAACTCACATCTCTTTTTCGATTATTTCTATTTTAATTACAATTTATTTGGTGACCTTATTAGTCCATGAAATGGTAGGATTGTTTAATTCGTCAGAAAAAGGACTGATAGTTACCCTTTTCTGTATAACAGGAATTTTAGCTATTCGTTGGGTTTATTCTGGGCATTTCCCTTTAAGTAATTTATTTGAATCATTAATGTTCCTTTCATGGAGTTTTTCCATTATTCATATGGTTCCCTATTTTACGAACCAAAAAAATCATTTAAGTGCAATAACCGCACCAAGTGCTATTTTTACCCAAGGCTTTGCTACTTCAGGTCTTTTAACTGAAATGCATCAATCCACAAAATTAGTACCCGCTCTCCAATCACAGTGGTTAATGATGCACGTAAGTATGATGGTATTGAGCTACGCAGCCCTTCTATGTGGCTCATTATTATCAATAGCTCTTATAGTAATTACATTTCGAAAAAATGTAAAAATATTTGGTAAAAACAAAAATATCTTAATTGGTCCATTTTCCTTTGGCGTGATTCAATATGTGAATGAAATAAACAATGTTTTACGAAACACTTTTTTTATTTCATTTAGAAATTATCATAGGTATCAATTGATTCAACAATTGGATTGTTGGAGTTGTCGTGTCATTAGTCTAGGGTTTATCTTTTTAACCATCGGTATTCTTTCAGGAGCAGTATGGGCTAATGAGGCATGGGGATCATATTGGAATTGGGATCCCAAGGAAACTTGGGCATTTATTACTTGGACTATATTCGCAATTTATTTACATACTCGAACAAATAAAAATTTGCAAGGCGTAAATTCTGCAATTGTAGCTTCTATGGGATTTCTTATAATTTGGATATGCTATTTTGGGGTAAATCTATTAGGAATAGGGTTACATAGTTATGGTTCATTCACACTAACCTCTAATTGAAGAAAAGACCTTACGAGTACAATACATAACATAGGAATCTCGTTTATAACGAGAGTTCGTAGGAGTTTTTGAGAACCATAAACATAAAATAGTTATTCACAAGGTTCTCAAAAACTCCTAATTATCTAATTAAAATAAAAAATTTTATTAGAATTTTCTTATTATCTTATTGTGTGTGTGTTTTTATTAAATTTATTTTGCATTTTTTATTTTATTGTATGTATTATTGATGAAAACTATCTATAAAAATAATTAGATAAAATAGCTTCTACCTTGTCAACTGATAGTGCAAAAACAAAATCCGGATAAATACCAATACCTATTACGGGTAGAAGGATACAGATCGAAACAAATAATTCTCGTGGTCCAGAATCTAATAAATTTGATATTGGAACATTAAATTGCTTGTATCCATAGAAAATCTGGCGTAACATCGATAATAAATAAATAGGAGTTAATATCATTCCAATTGCCGTTACAAACGTAATTAAGATTTTTGGCATTAAAAAGAATTTTTGACTAGTTATTATACTAAAAAATACTATCAATTCCGCAACAAAACCGCTCATTCCTGGCAATGCAAGAGAAGCCATTGAGAAACTACTGAACAGTGTAAAAATTTTTGGCATCGGGATAGCTATTCCCCCCATTTCGTCGAGATAAACAAGACGTATTCTATCGTAACTCGTTCCTGCTAAGAAAAAAAGTGCAGCACCGATAAATCCATGAGAAATCATTTGCAAAATGGCCCCGTTGAGTCCCGTATCCGTTATGGAACTAATTCCTATAATTGTGAAACCCATATGAGATACGGAAGAATAGGCAATTCTTTTTTTTAAATTACGTTGACCGGGAGATGTTGAAGCTGCATAGATTATTTGAAAAATGCCCATTATGATCAACCAGGGAGAAAATAAAGAATGCGCGTGGGGTAATAATTCCATATTGATCCGAACCAATCCATACGCTCCCATTTTTAATAAGATTCCGGCTAAAAGCATACAGGTACTGTAATGTGCTTCTCCATGGGTATTCGGTAACCATGTATGTAGGGGTATGATCGGCAGTTTGACAGCATAAGCAATAAAAAATCCAAAATAGAATATGATTTCTAATGCTATAGGATAGGATTGATTGGCTGAGGTTTCAAAATTTAATGTTGGTTCATTGGAACCATATAAACCCATACCTGGAACTCCCATTAAGAGAAAAATCGAGCCTCCTGCCGTGTACAAAATAAACTTTGTAGCTGAGTACAAACGTTTCTTCCCTCCCCACATGGCTAGAAGTAGGTAGACAGGAATTAATTCTAACTCCCACATGATGAAAAAAAGTAAAAGATCTCGAGAAGAAAATGATCCTATTTGACCACTGTACATTGCTAACATCAGGAAATGGAACAATCGCGAATCCCGAGTAACTGGCCAAGCCGCTAAAGTAGCTAAAGTAGTAATGAATCCTGTCAGTAAAATGGGTCCTATGGAAAGTCCATCGATTCCGAGTCTCCAGTGAAAATCAAAAAAATTAATCCATTTGAAATCCTGTTCCAATTGGATTAATGGATCGTCCAATTTAAAATGATAAGAAAATGCATAGGTGGTTAAAAGGAGTTCTAATAAACAAATAGAAATAGTATACCACCTGATTACCTTATTGCCCCTATGGGGCAAAAAGAAAATTGAGGAACCCGCCAATATCGGAAAAATAACAATTATTGTTAACCAAGGAAAAGAATTCGTGGTAAAGACAAGATACGCTTTGGCCAGAAAACCCCGTACCTCTAAAATCATTATATATCGTTTTTGAGAGTACGGGGTTTTGTCGGTAAAGAGAAATCAAATGGGTGTAAGTGGAGTTTTTTGCAACGTATCAATAAGTCAATAAGCTAACCCCATACTGCGGGTTGTCTCATGCCATAAATAAACCCGTACACTCAAGAAATCTGTTGGACAGGCGGATTCACACCTTTTACAACCTACACAGTCCTCTGTTCTTGGGGCCGAAGCAATTTGCTTAGCTTTACATCCGTCCCAGGGTATCATTTCTAATACATCTGTGGGGCAGGCTCGTACACATTGAGTACACCCTATACATGTATCATAAATCTTTACTGAATGTGACATTGGATCTATAAAATTTTTGAACGTCATAAATTTTCGATCTAGTAAATTAGTAAATGAGTCATAGATTTATACACCAGACGAATCAATGATTTAGATTTACCAGAACTTGTTTGTAATCAATCTACTTCTGGATCTGCTCATGAGAGAAGGCCAAGATACTTTGATTTCTTACGTTTTAGCAAAAACGGTCATAGGTTTCTGGTTTATACCGCACATGTTAATTTGAATTAGTGAATATTCCTTATTTTTTATTTATATGTAAATACCTATGATTACCACTATTTATTGCTCATTACTATTTATTTAGCAAATTCGATTGATTGATACGAGTTGATTTTATGTTACGATGAATTGATGAAACAATAGCTAAGCCAATAGCTGCTTCAGCGGCTGCAATAGCTATAACAAAAATCGAGAAAATGTCTCCTTTTAATTGGCGACTATCAAATAAATCAGAAAATGTTACGAAATTCATATTAACCGCATTCAGTATAAGCTCAAGACACATAAGTGCTCTTACCATATTTCGACTTGTAATCAATCCATAGATGCCGATGGATAATAAATAGGCACTTAAAACAAGTACATGTTCGAGCATCATTGAACTACTCCTCATCAATTCAATCTCGATTCATTTCAATATGAACAATAATTCAATCGATTCGATTGACTAGAATATAACAAGTCCATAATAAAGAAAAGTATTGGTAATAGATCGAACTAAAACATTGACCTTTTAATACATGTTAATACATGAAGAATCTTAAAATTCAAATGGAATTGAAGGAAAATAGAGGAGATAAGACAGAACAACTGAAGTCCTTTTTTCGTATTTATTACTTTACTGACGAGCCATAGCAATTGCACCGATCAAGGCAACTAAAAGAATTATAGAAATAAGTTCAAATGGAAGAAAGAAATCTGTTGATAAATGAATTCCAATTTGTTGACCATTATTTATCAAATCTTGCTCTATAATTTGGTTTGATCTTGTGGTCCAAATAATACCGTACCATGACGTATCTGAGATAGTAGTAATTAGTGAAACTAAAATACTTGTACAAACCAGTGAAGTGATCCCATCTCCAACGGTCCAAAGATGGAAATCGTTATAATATTCTGAGCCATTCATGAACATAACAGCAAATACAATTAAGACATTTATGGCACCCACATAAATAAGAAGTTGTGCAGCAGCTACAAAATGGGAGTTCGATAGAATATGAAATAAGGATATACACGCAAGAACCAATCCCAATGAAAAGGCAGAATAAATTGGATTGGTAAATAATACTACTCCTAAACCGCCGACTATAAGACCCAACCCTAAAAATACTAAAAGAAAATCATGTATTGGCGCAGGTAAATCCATTATATGTAAAATAGGAGAGAATTAAATTCGAAATGTTTCATGACCTTATTGACCAGACCAGGAAAAAAGACATTACCCTATTTTTTTTTTTTACGTTCCTAATAGAAATTGAATTAAATACGATACTATAAGGGGTGTTGGTTGCTGTAGATATACTTATTAATTTTAATTGCATCCCGTTTCTCTATACGAAAAAGGGCCGTTCTGAATTGAATTTCTCGATTTTATATATTCTATATTTTTTTTTATAAAAAAAAAATACAAATATAGAATATTTTTTCCGATTTTGAAATCATCACAGAACAGATATATGAATATATTTTCTTTTCAATACCAATACAAAGCACGTCATGAGTCTCACTAATCTTTGGTTAGCATTCTGAGTTATTGACTAAGCAAAATGAAAGAAGTTTCGTTCCTTTAGAGCAAAACAGAATTTTAAGAAGTGGTAATTGTTATTGAATCGAGAGTTTTACCCGTGGTTTTTTATTGGAGTTGAATTCATAATTGTTTGGATTGTGTAATCTCCAATTATTGACATAGGTAACCGACCCAAAGCAATTTGATTATAATTCAATTCGTGACGATTATAAGTAGAAAGTTCATATTCTTCAGTCATTGATAAACAGTTTGTTGGACAATACTCGACGCAGTTACCACAAAATATACAGATTCCGAAATCAATACTGTAATTAAGCAATCGTTTCTTTCGAATATCAGTTTCCAATTTCCAATCAACAACGGGTAGATCGATAGGGCATACACGAACACATACTTCACAAGCAATACATTTATCAAATTCAAAATGTATTCGACCGCGGAAACGTTCCGATGTGATCAATTTTTCATAAGGATATTGAATAGTTATAGGTAAACGATTTGCGTGGGATAAGGTAATCATAAAACTTTGACCAATATACCTTGCTGCTCGGACTGTTTGTTGACCATAATTCAAGAACCCGGTTACCATAGGGAACATATCGTGAATATCTATAAATAATTTAATGTTTCTTTCTCTTGGTTTAGAAAAGTTTTGAATTGAAAATATCCTATGTCTTCACAGTGAAAGCAGTTGAGAAGAAGTTGTCAATAATAGATTACCTAAAGAAACAGGTAAAAGAAATTTCCACCCAAGATTCAATAGTTGGTCCATTCTCATCCTAGGTAAAGTCCACCTTGTTGTGATAGGAATGAATAAGAACAAAAAAGCTTTAGCTAATGTAATAAAGAGACCTATTGTCGTTTCAAAGACTCCGCGCACTTCATTAATTCCCCAAAGATCTGGCATAAATATGTACGGAATAGAGAGATTCCAACCGCCCAAGTAAAGAACTGTTACAAATAATGAAGAAACTAATAGGTTTAGATAGGAAGTAACATAAAATAAACCAAATTTTATACCGGAATATTCGGTTTGATAACCCGCAACTAATTCTTCTTCTGCTTCTGGTAAATCAAAAGGTAATCTCTCACATTCTGCTAGGGAAGAAATTAGAAAAACCAAAAACCCTATAGGTTGACGCCATAGATTCCACCCCCAAAAACCATATTTTGACTGCGCCTCGACTATATCAACTGTACTTGAACTGTTAGATAATCATAGTCGATGATAACATCACTGGTCTCATCGCTATTGCAAAACCGTACATGAGACTTTGGCTTCATACGGCTCCCCCATGGCCACAAATAAATATAAGGACTTAATTTTTTCGATATGTTTTGTTTGTAGAGTAGATCGGGTAAAGATACATCGGAGAGTCCAAAATTAGACCAATGCAATTCTGTCTGCTATAAATATATAAATAACAAAAAAGCGCTTCTGAATTGATCTTATCCTTTAGAATTTAAATTGGTCTTTGTTCAGTAATAACTCAATCCTTAAATAAAATACTCATAAAAAATTCAACTTATATCTTTTAATTACGAAAAAAATTCGACATTCTATTAGTTCTTGTATCATGATAAGAATTCTATCTGTATTAATACGGATAAATAAATAATAATTTTTTTTTCATTGGAAATGCACTCCATTTCTTTCGTTCTTATTCTTCTTTCTCAAAGAAATCTAAAGAAAATAAAGGATTACTTCGTTCCTGATAGTACTTTCTTTAATCAGTGGATAGGAGCATACTCTGGATCGGGATCGTGGGGAAGTACTGCTCGATTGTTTCTACTAACTTAAAGCCCCCTTAGGATTCCTTTTTTGCGGAAATACCCTTTAAGGATAACTTACATTATCTCCATTACAAATCCTTTGTGTACCTTGGTATTCCTAACCGTCCACTAATTTTTTCTCGACCCCCGGTATGGTACTACAAACAATAGTAAAAAAAAAAAAAAAAGACTCCATACAGGTTAATCGTTTATACCCGCTTCAAACTACGGTGAATAATTCACCAATTCTGGGGATTCTGTTGCTTATATTTACTTTTTAAAAATTCTTGTACCTAGGGAATGAGACTCAAATTTTTACTGCCAATTTATAAGCTGTTTTGTTTCACTCATATTACTATCTGGTTTAGTTCATCGCTCTGAATGATGAATACAAAATAAATATATTTATTCAATAGGTTCAATCTTTTTCCTAGAATGAAAAAAAATAGGTAAAGTAAAAAAGAGCGAATGTTCTAACGAATCGCACGTAGAGAAATTGATAAAACACATGGAGTTAATGGTATTTCATAACTAATCGATTGAGCAGCAGCTCGGAGACCACCTAAAAAGGAATATTTATTATTCGATCCATATCCTGACATAAGAAGTCCAATAGGGGCAATACTTGAAATTGCAATCCATAAAAAAACACCGATACTGAGATCGGCTAGAACAAGGTGATAGCCAAAAGGAATTACTGAATAACTTAGTAAAATGGATATAACCGCTATAGAAGGTCCGATACTGAATAAACGAATATCCCCTCTAGAGGGAAGAAGATCCTCCTTGAAAAGTAGTTTAGTCCCATCTGCTAGAGCTTGAAGAATTCCCCAAGGCCCTGCGTATTCGGGTCCAATACGTTGTTGTATCCCCGCAGATATTTGTCTTTCTAACCACACAATAACTAGTACCCCTATTAGGATTCCCGATAAAGGAGTAAAAATAGGAACAAGCAGCCCTATGAGTCCATAAACCTCTTTTAAGGATTCCGATCTGGAAAAAGAATTGATAGCTTGTTGTACTTTTGTCGTATCAATTATCATTTCAACGATCAACTTCTCCCATAATGATATCTATACTACCTAGTATTGTCATAATATCAGCCAATTTCATTCTTTTAACTAGCTGAGGAAGAATTTGCAAATTGATAAACCCTGGCGGACGAATTTTCCATCTCCAAGGAAAAACACTCTGATCTCCTATCAGAAAAATTCCCAATTCTCCCTTCGGGGCTTCTACTCTCACATAAAGTTCTTGTTTCGACAATTCAAAAGTGGGGGAAGGTTTTTTACTAATGAATCGATAATCAAAATCATTCCATTCGTAATCCCTTGCTCTATCAAAACGCCGTACCTCTAAATTCTCATAAGGCCCCCCCGGAATTCGTTCCAGAGCTTGTTGAATAATTTTTATAGATTCCGTCATTTCACTAATTCGGACTAAATAACGAGCTAATGAATCTCCTTCTTTTTGCCATTGTACTTCCCAATCAAATTCGTCATAACACTCATAATGATCAACTTTACGAAGATCCCATGGAATTCCGGAAGCTCGTAGCATGGGTCCGGATAAGCCCCAATTTATTGCTTCTTCTCCACTAATAAAGCCCACTCCTTCAACTCGTTCCAAAAATATAGGATTCTGCGTAATAAGATTTTGATATTCAATAATCCCTGTTAGAAAATAATCACAGAAATCCAAACATTTATCGATCCAGCCATGAGGTAGATCGGCAGCTACTCCCCCGATACGGAAAAAATTGTGCATCATTCGCATGCCGGTGGCAGCTTCGAATAGATCATATATCAACTCTCTCTCTCGAAAAATATAGAAGAAAGGGGTCTGCGCACCGATATCCGCCATAAAAGGGCCAAGCCATAACAAATGAGAAGCTATACGGCTCAATTCCAGCATAATGACTCTAATATAGCTGGCTCTTTTAGGTACTTGAATATTTCCCAACTGTTCCGGTGCATTTACCGTTATTGCCTCTGTAAACATAGTAGCTAAATAATCCCAACGTGTTACATAAGGCAGATATTGTATAATGGTTCGATTTTCCGCAATTTTTTCCATTCCTCTGTGTAAATAACCCAATACGGGTTCACAGTCAATAACATCTTCGCCATCAAGAGTAACAATGAGTCGAAGAACACCATGCATTGATGGGTGGTGAGGACCCATATTGACTATCATGAGATCTTGTCTTGTAGTTGGTACAGTCATATATTTTTCTCCGATTCATTATTCCATTAATTGCTGAAAACGAAGTTCATCAAAATGAATAAAATAATCTAATATAAATATAATAAATCAAATAATATAAATATAATAAATCAAATAATTTAAAACGAATTTAAAATTAACTTAACGAGTTTTTGGCTCGCGAATATCCAATAGATTTATTAATTCTTTATAACGTACTCTATTTTTCTTTGACAAATAGGCCAGTAGCCGTTGACGTTTTCCCAGAATTTTCTGAAGACCTCTCTGGGATAAATAATCTTTTCTGTGCAATTCTAAATGTGAAGTAAGTCTGCGTAGCCTGTTGGTGAAACTGAATATTTGAAATTCAACAGACCCCCTATTTTCCTCTTTTTCTTCTTGCGAAATAACCGAGATGAATGAATTTTTTACCATAATTCTTTGCCCCTCCCTGTGTTTTTTATTTATTTTTTTTTACAAATATGGATTTTAGCGATCTGTAATAATAATTAATTTTAATTTGTTATACACAATAAATATAAATTAATCTGGATTTATTCATATACTTCTTTTTTTTTTTTTTATTAAATTAATAAATCCAATTTTTTAATTTTCGAATATAAATACAAAAAGAGGATAGATGCTCAATTTTGCACCCCAAAATTTGGATCTAAGATGAGAGGATTCCCCCAATTCATTTCTGATCTGATAAAATCATTGAATCAGTATCATGTACCATAATGTAACACTTGTTACATTATGGTACATGATCCATAAGAAGTGTATCATCAACTACGCGGATACATGTGTATTCTTAACATACTGAAACGACTACCATTATAGGTATCAAACCAATAGCGATTCATGCAAGCTAAATCTTCTAATCGATAATTTGGCCAAAGAAACAATTTTAACTTCATCAAATTTTTTGTATCTTTATCAAGATGCCGTCCTTTATTAAAAAATGGGACACAGTTACTTTCATTGTTACCATTGCAAAATACTGTATTTCTATCCCCAACATTTACATTCTTCGAATTTAAACAAATTCGAATTCTCAATTCTCTACGACGTTTAGGAGATAAAATATTTTCAAGAACAAGCCAATCATAATGATTTTTGTCTTTATTCCTAAAAAACCTTTGATGTCGTGCAATGGATTTATCAAGACCCCACCTAGTAACATTTCGTTTTTTCTTATTTCTTTTTTCCCAATTTCTTTTTATCTTATCAACATTGCTTTTTTCTTGGTATCCTCGATTAGTTTGGTACTTATTTTTATGTATCAGTGAAATAGCTAGGATTTGATACATAATAAATTTCTCATCCCAATTTATAGATATCCGATTTGGTTCAACAAGCAATGTTCCGTTTTTTAGTACTTTTGCAACAGTTAAAGTTTTCGCATTTGGCACTACATCCATACTAAGTTCGCCTCTTCTAATAGAGGCTATGGCAATTTTCTTTGGGTTTTCCAATCTAAGCAGTAGACAAAATACTCTGATATTATTGATCATTTTTTCAGTCACAAGATCATCCCATTTTAATTGAAAACCATAAAACCTTTTCAGGAAAAAATCTAATTCCACTATTACAGCGAGCATAGATGGCTTTTTCTTTTTGGTTTTGGGTTTTTGACTGTCTGATCCTCCCGCATTATCTTTTTTCTTTTCTTCTTTATCTTTTTTTTCTTGGTTTGATGAATCCGATCCCTGATTCCCCTTTTTTTGTGTCTCTGATTGAATATTTCCTTGTACTGGCTTCTTTTTTTTAGTTTCTAATTTGTTTTGATTAGAGAATATCTGCTGAAAGTCATTTTTTTGTTCTTCTTCGAGATTGTTTTGTGAACCAAGGTTATCATTTCCATTTAAATTTAAAGTAAGGGAATTTATTGGGATGATCCAAGGTTGCATCCTATATGCATCATAAAGTGACACTAATTCTGGGAAAAACCAATCGTCCATATCAGATATAGGCTTATATTGTATTTCTTCATTCATTTTCATCCAGTTAAAGGAAGTTATTGTTGGATTGGCTAGGTTGATTTTTTTACGAATCAAGCTAGAAAAAGAATCCTTCTTATCACTTTGCTCAATTATTTGATAATAATTAGCCAGAGTTTTTTTATTTTTTTTATAAACAGTGACCTCACTTTCCATATTTGTCCAGCGCTTAATATTTATTTTTGTTTTAAAAGAAAAATCAAAAAATTTCCAATCAAAATATTTTCTATCCAAATTTCGATTCGTATCAGAATTTTCTATTAGATAATTATTAAGAGATATATCTACCGGCATATAAACATTTTTAGGATTAGACGTGTTGTAATTATCGAGAAACTCTTCGTCTTCATTTCTTGATCTGAAAAAATATGAGTCCTTCTTATCTTTATAATGAAGCCAGTTATGGGCTAAACGATCATATTTGTAGTTTTTCAATTTCTTTTTTTGATTCAGTATTGAATCCACTGCAAAATTTTTGTGTTTCTCGTAATGAATTAATTGGTCTTTTTCATCTAAATCAAAATTTGGTGATTTTTTAGTTTGACCTATACAACTTTGATGAATTTTTTTTTGCCATTTTTTCGCTAATAATCGAGACCAGCTAGTCTGAGATATAATGTATTGATAGGGATAATGTTTTAACGCGTTTTTCCATTGTCTTTTAAAGGAATTCTTTTGTCTTTTAAAGGAATTCTTTATTCTATCCTTAAGAAAAAGAAGTTTTCCCTGATATTGAAGTACAGATCTCAAGTGATTTGTGTTAAAACCTGAGGTTTGGGATAATTTGTAAAAAACATATGCCTGTGACAAGGAAGCTGGTTCAGAAAAAATAGGTGAATTTTTTTTACTAATATTAGTATTAGAAAATAATTTTTTTATAGTCGAAATAAAACGAATTGTATTTTGATTTGTTTCATCAATTCTTTCTTGATTTATTTTTTCGGTTAAATTATATTTATCAAAAATTTTTTTTTTTAATTCAAGTAATTTAAGAAAGAGTTTTACAACGATTTTTATAATTTTTATTTTTTCTTTAATTTTTTTTTGAATAGATAAAAGAATCTCTATGTAAAGCCTTTCAATAAAAATTTGTAAAAAATAATAACATTTACGTTTTAATCGGGTACTTCTTCTTTTTAATATTTTTAATATATGCCAAATCTCTTTCGGTGATTCAAATCTCTTATCATCACAACTCGTTTCATTAGGACTAATGTTTATATCAGGAATTTGTAATATTTTGTTCTTGTCTTTTTTTATTTTTTCGATTTGATTTCTAATTATATTTGTCCTATCGGACACATCCTTTATTTTTTTTACAGTCGGTGAATAATTTATCCAATCCACGGATTTAATAGACGATTCATTAAAAATCTGATTACTTATTATATCATTTTCTTGATTTGTATTTATACTCGCTTCTTTTATTTCCAATAAAGGAATTGGACTTAGTCTTGGAGATTCTTTATTTAAAAATAGAAATATTTTTAAATAAAGAATCCTTTGTGTTTTTTCTTTTACAACTAAGAGTTTTTTTTTTATTTCTTTCAAAACAGGTTTAAAAAAGGAAGGTCGTTTTCGGGGAGAACCAAAAGGACGTTCAGCTTCCAGTCCCCAAATTGTTAAAAAACAAAAATCATCTCTTTTTCTCTTCTTTTTCATTGGATCTCTATGATCCAACTCTACTTTAGCTCCATGCCAAGGTTCCAGGCAGAAAGGAAATAAAATCTTTATCTGAATACCATCTGTTAACCAATCTTTCGGAAATTCATTTTCTGACAATTGAACACCATTATAAGTGCATTTAACATGCATTTCGTTATGCCACGCTTTCCAATCCTTGCGCCATT